AACTAGATCAAAAAAAAAAAAGAATTAGTAATAGAAATAGAATATAGATAATATTTTTATCTATTTTGGACCTAATTTGGCGGCATGGCCAAGTGGTAAGGCGGGGGACTGCAAATCCTTTATCCCCAGTTCAAATCCGGGTGTCGCCTGATCAACAAAAGATTGGGGATTTCTTATCCTGTTGGTCTAAATTCGATGAATTTTTGCTCCGCAAGAAGCAGAGGCAAAGGACTAAGCGGACGTGTCAATACTTGATTTTTATAACCCATAGCATAGGTTTTCTAAAAGACTGTCATTTTTTTTTCTCAAAATCTGGGTGTAGCCCAAACAAACCAGTATCAATAGGGATGAAGCAACTCTCACTTATTAATTTAATGATAGGTTCGGGCCATTTATTTTATTTAATTGAAAAATAAAATAAACGGCGAGAGTCAATTCCGGGATTCAGAACTAAGGTTGGAAATCTCGGTATCCAAGGGTTCCTAAAGGGCACTTCTTTTTTGGTACTAGAATTGAAGAAGAGATTATACGAAAGACTATCATATCAAGATCTCTTAAACTGCCCTTATTAAACAAAGTAGTGTCTCGCGATACTGTCTGGTATTAAATTAGATCGGATACGATGATAGGAAATCTATTTAGGAGTTGTGGAAAGGCCCGAAGATACTTTGTATCCAGACTCATGAGAGGCTATGAGTGCTCAGACATGCAATCAGAATGGTTGGTCTACTCTTCTTTTTTTTTAGAGTAAAGTTCAAAGTTGAAAAGAAAAAATGTATGTATATGTAGGAATAGTGGTGGGGGGGTTCTCCCGATTCTTTCACAGAAAGAAAGACAGTAAGCTTAGATCAAATAGGAAATAGAGGTATCTGATAGATAGTTATCTCTCTTGATGGTATATTTTTATGCTTTTTGCTTAGTAAAGAAAGGTATCAAAACAAACAAAGGGTCTTACTATTCTTACTCTTACATGCTCCACTCCATTAGAGGTCCTTTGCTATTTCCAAAGAAAAAACGTGTGTATCATCGTATTTGTACTTAATGCTTCCTGATTCTACCAGAAACCCTAAAATAGAGAAACTTGTTACGAATGTATTCATTGAATTGGTTTGGTTCATCAACAGTCTTAATTCAGAATCCTATTTTGACTCTGCGCCATTGATTCCACTATGATTATTAATCAATAACAGAATAATTCCTTCATAGAAATAGGGGCATAATTCACATGGATATAGTAAGTCTTGCTTGGGCTGCTTTAATGGTAGTCTTTACATTTTCCCTTTCACTTGTAGTATGGGGAAGGAGTGGACTCTAGGGCTGGGGGCACTACTAATTGAGTAATCGATTGCTCAATCGAACTGTATCAACTCTTTATTGATCATTTTTCGAAGCCTTAAAAATAAATCTCTTCAAACATGATAGGAGATTTTTTCCAATCCAACCGTTTCCTAAATATTCTATTTTGGTGAATCAACTCTTATCAGAATTATGGATATTACAATAAGAAAAACCAATACCTATTTTTTTTCTTTACTTTTACCTTTCTAAAAGTTCCGCTATTACGACAATACATATTTTCTTTCTACTGGAAACGAAGCGATTAATGATTGTCCAAAAAGGTCCTACACATAAATAACACATAATAAAATTAGATCTTTCTTCCATTGAGCGATCCATATATCACACATTTAACATTTGTTTTAGACTCCTAGAAATGTTTTTATGCTTTTTTTGACTCATTGAATGTTTAAGCATGAAAAATGGACAGGCTCTACTCTACTCCTTTTCCAAATAAAATCCGAAGAGGTTACCATATAACTCCGCGGATCATCCGTTAATTGTGACTTCTTAAGATGGGAAATCAAAATAAAAGAAATAGAATTAGAGTGCTATCTATATGTACATCTAATATATGTACATATTGTAATTTGATCTATATGAAGCCTATATTCGTATACAATACAACTTTATATAATAAAAAATAGTATACAATACTAGCCAGTGTGGTAGAAAGAACTATAGTTCTTTCTACCACACTGGCTTATTAGATACTTACTAAGATACTTCTGATTCCAGCCTAATCATTTCATTTAAGACTTAGAGTTTGAATCCCTTTCTTTCATTTCTTAAATCATTGATAAGAATTAATAATTCAAATTAATCATTTTGACTAACTGTTTTTACATAGATGATAAGTAAAAAAGCAGTAGGAACTAGAATGAACAGTGCAGTAGCAATAAGTGCGAGAATATTGACTTCCATAATCTTTTTTTTTTTTTTTGTTTCGCAATAACTCGGGATCTAATCCCATAGAGATGAGAAATTTGACTCTTGTAAATTCAATGGGATGAATTGCATCCTGATAATACTGAATCAGATCAATATTATGAATAACAATTTCTGATCTATCAAATGAATTCATCGTCGAAAATGGAATAAATAGTATAACATAGGAAGATCTTTTATCCATACTAAATCAAAAATACCATTTTTGATTGTATCAGAAATACCCGCCGTTGGATTTTCGTCCCCTTTTTTCACTTTTTCTTTTCTATAACCTAGCATCTTCCTTATACAACTTTCCTACTTTTACGTAGAATTATGTACATCAAATTATGAAGTATCATATGATATGACCAGTATTCTCTGGGTCATACACAGATCCAAACAGTATAAGTGAGATAGAAAAAAGAAAGGATTAAGTATAAAAAATCGAATATTCGAACAAATGAAATTTACTAAGAATAAGAAAGGGGACGTTGCTTGGTTGGTCTTTTCTTTAGTATCCTCTCTTTATTGGATTGGGATTGGAACGTATACATGAAAAACGCAGTATGCAATTTAAATGAGAATGAAATAGATTGTTTCCAATTAGTATTAATAATTGAGGATACACAAAAAAAAGTAGGAATTTAGAAAGGATGTGCTTTAACCTGAAAAGTACTTCGCCGGGTAATTAAATTATATTTATATTAAGTGTATCGTACAATAAACGAAGACAATTTATGTCTGTACTCCCCATAAAAATATGGGCACTCTATTCCATTTCATTGATCAAGAACAATCGAAAAAGAAAGTGAGTATGGTATCTCTTAAATTTAAAATACTGAATATAGTCAGTCTGAATATAGCAATACTACCGATTGTACTAATCTACATATGTCTCTCCCTTATCAATCAGTACTAGTGAAAGAAATTCCCCTATTTGTCTGATGATAAATGCGAAACAAAAGAAATCAAAATCTCCCCCCCCGCAACGGGGATTCCATTTTGCTTCCTGTCTTCCCTTTCGCTAAAAATAAAAAAATGAATTGAGAAATTCATCGGATCCTAGTTCGGGACTGACGGGGCTCGAACCCGCAGCTTCCGCCTTGACAGGGCGGTGCTCTGACCAATTGAACTACAATCCCAGCGAGGTGTATAGCATACATATTCTTATGGTTTCATAAGAACATTCTACTCGTCATGTTGTAACGTAACGGATACGCGAATGATATATTGATATCATATCCACATAAACACGGGCTTTAGTGAGAGTAGCGCGGATTATTAGTAACTAGTGATTTTTTATTTTATTGTTAAAAATAGATAATCAATCTTTCAATGAGATGAGAAAAAAGATATAGATAGAGCAAAAAAATGAACCCTTTCTGTAGGACAAATTGGTTGTATCATACTCATGGAACGGTGCATTTTTGGGCCGAGCTGGATTTGAACCAGCGTAGACATGTCGCCAACGAATTTACAGTCCGTCCCCATTAACCGCTCGGGCATCGACCCAGGAAGAATTCATTCTAGGCTTATTGATAATCCATGATCAACTTCCTTTCGTAGTACCCTACCCCCAGGGGAAGTCGAATCCCCGTTTTCTCCTTGAAAGAGAGATGTCCTGAACCACTAGACGATGGGGGCATATCCGCCCGACCGTCATCATACTATGATGATAGTATGAACAGTTTTTTGGAATTGTCAATATAATCTAATGGTATGGCTAGATCGGAAAAGTCTTTCTATCTATGTTCTAATTCTATAGAATTAGAACATTTTTTTTCTTCCATTTTCATTCATTGCTTCGTTTCTCATTCAGATGAAATATAATATGCCTATCACTATCTCACACTAAGCCAGAAAATTCAAAAACGAGAAAAATTTTTCTAGGTAAATAAAATTTCTTGTTCCATTATGAGTCTACTGCACATATATGTATATATGCAGTAGACTCATAATGGAAAATGGCTAATTCATGAATTGAATAGGGCCCTTTTAACTCAGTGGTAGAGTAACGCCATGGTAAGGCGTAAGTCATCGGTTCAAATCCGATAAAGGGCTTTTTCATGAAACTCAAGTCTTAGTCTTCCTTTTTCAGCGGAGAATACGGATTTGATATATAAAAGAAACGGGCAACCACTCATTATAATTTATATTGGGTTCTTAATTATTATGAATTCTAGTTAAAAAGTGGAACATTTAATCATTATCATAATGACTAATTGAACTTATTGGAGGAATTCTAACCTGTAATGACATAGTAGTCCTCTTCATATCTTATCTTATTATTTTATTCCATTTTTTTGTCCTGGGACATAACATAAATATTCTAGATATCCAATATCCAACCCCTACTTATTAATTTTTAATTTAATCGCCAAACCAAAATCAAAGTATTCCTACTTCCCCATTGTTCCTACCAAATCGAACATAAAATGTTAAATAAAAAGTAAGTGGACCTGACCCATTGAATCATGACTATATCAGCTATTCTGATATTTAAATTCGATATATATTAAATTGTAGAAAGCGGTTTTTTTTTTTATTTCCTTAGACCACACCACAACAAGACAAGAATTTGTCGATATTTCTTATTTTATCTTCTTGTTAATGGACGCTCCATAGGAATAAATCGCTCCCCTTTTCCGATACATATAAAAAAAGTATATTTTTTTTCGAAAATCTATTTTTCAATATCTTTCCTTGATTTCAGAATCCGATATTGTTTTGTT